TTCACTATCAGTTGACAAGGTAGAAACTATTCTATCTAATTACTTTCATGGGTAGCTTTCATGGATGGATTTTTTATGGTTATGGGCAGCACAGAAGATCCAATCCAATAATCCTGCACTGCTGTTTACAAACAAATAAATCGTTGGCTAGACCAATCAAAAGGAAAAGAGGATTTTCCTTCTATCAAGTCAAAAATTCAATTAAATGAAGGAAATTGTAATCAGAAATATCTGGAGTTTTTAATAAATAATAAAAACTCCAGATATTTCTGATTACATATATATCTTTCACCTTATACATCTAATGTATAAATGAGATCATATTATGGTATATGAGAGGGGTATATGAGAATGAAAGGGTATGTGTACAATCTTTCTATGTATTCTGCGGTTTTTTTTCTTCAATTAGATGTTTAATGTGAATGAACCATAACTATGTAGCCCTCTTCCTAATAGATTGACCCCAAAATAGCAGATCCAAATTATAAGAAATCCCATAGAAGCCACAATTGCTGAATTTGCACCTTGCAAACTTTTATTTGTTCTAGTATGTAAATAAATCGCGAATACGGTCCAAGTAATAAATGCCCAGGTTTCTTTTGGGTCCCAATTCCAATAAGATCCCCATGCCTCATTAGCCCATACTGCTCCTGAAAGAATACCTATAGTTAAAAAGGTAAAACCCAAGCCAATGACACGATAACTCCAATAATCCAATCGCTGAGTCAATTGATACCTGTGATAATTTCTAAACGAAAAATTCACGTATTGGGTCTCATCAAAAGAAAATGAACTAATTAAGAATTTCTTGGTTTTACCGAAAATATCTATCTTTCTTCTAAACGTAATGACCAGGAGAGTTATGGATAATAATGATCCACATAAAAGAGCTGCATAGCTCAACAACATCATACTTACGTGCATCATTAACCAACGGGATTGGAGAGCAGGCACTAATATTGCGGATTGATGCATTTTAGTTAAAAGACCCGAAGTGGCAAAGCCTTGGGTTAAAATAGCGCTTGGGGCGGTTATTTTACTGAAAAAATTCATATATTTTCTAAAATATGGAACTATATGAATAAGGGAGAAACTCCATGAAAGGAACATTAATGATTCATATAGATCACTTAATGGTACATGTCCCGAATAAATCCAACGAGTAACTAATAATCCTGTTATACAGAAAAAAGTAGCTATCATGCCTTTTTCTGACGAATCACATAGTCCTACAATTTCATAGACCAAGGTCATCAGATGAGTAGGAATCACAATTGAAATGATCGAAAAAGATATGTGAGTTAATATATGTTCTAAAGTTGCAAATATCATAAACAATCATTTTTTTTTTTTCTAGTTATAAAAAAAGGGAACCCTTCCTTAATTACCGAATGTAATTATGGTATCGAATTAAAGGATCCGTTGTGTCCTTTTTGTTTTAGAGAATGCCGCCACTCGGACTCGAACCGAGATGCTCTAGCACTGCTTCCTAAGAACAGCGTGTCTACCGATTTCACCATGGCGGCTTGTTCGAAGTAATACTAACCCATGCATATTCAATCGTCGATATGGAGACGTTCAATGTAATTGCAATAGATTATTATTGAATAAATCGAAGAATAGCCATTCAAGTGAATATTTGAAGGTTCAATAATTGTTACTAGCTTACCTTAAAGTTTAGTAATAGTGAATCGATGGGGAAAATGGCAATCCCCATCTCGCAAATCATATAAAAATGTACTCTATTCACTATATTGAACCTTGTATCTTGCGTCTAATAACGCCCTTTTTTCAAAAAAAAACAAAAATAGTGCCATTTTTAGGGCCTAGTATATGATACAGAATCATTAATTTATCCAATCATTGATTGATGTTGATTTAGATCATTTTAAGGGTTTCTTATCACATTATTATTTATTTTTTGCTTTTTTATTTCATTTTTTTTGTTTTTGTCGTACAAAAAAACCTTTTGAATAACCGGTAGAAATGGATTTAGCTAAAGAAAAAGCTTTTACCGCTGCCCAATATCCCTTTCTCTTCCAAAAATTTCTACGAATATGCTTTTTTGATATAGAAGTACGTTTTTTTGGAACCGCCATGCAAAAATTAACTTTTCTAAGTTGAATGTGAAAGACATGTATTGTTCAAAATAGATCATTAATTCTTTCTATTCATATATCTATTATTTAGTTTATAGATTTTCTTCATAACATACAAATATGCGCATATAGCATATAATTATGGCTAGGGACTAAATTTTTGCTAGGGACTAAAACTCAAGTTGGAGAATAAAAAGAAAGGGGATGCGATTCGCTAGGTATAACTCTCATAGAAAAAGAGTTATCCTTTTTCTATTTTTTAAGTATTCATTATCATTATTATTGCATACAATGACAATCTCAGAAGAAAGAAAGTTGTACTGGTTGTTTCATACTCCATTAATTAGGATTGATGGTATCAACTACCGATGAAATCGACCCCCGCTGATAAATAAGATAAAAAAGAAAAATAAAAGGTTCCAATTCCTATCTCAGTCTATTTGAAATAGACCATATACCATATATATATAACCTACATATACCTACCGTCGTAATACATTTAATAATAATAACCAGAAATTCATATGAGATAAAACAATAAGATTTGATCTACCAATTGATCACATTAAAGCATAGCGTCCCCACGATTCGAATAATACTTTTATTCAATGATCCATTACTTGAACTTGATTAAGGCAATTTATTTAAGTAACCTCTTACTTCACCTTCTTACTTCACCCATATGGGAGGTTACAAGTATCATAGAATTTCCCACAAGTTCTGGTGGAAGCCAATCAATCAGTTTCCAATAAAATTGAAATTAGTTAATGATTTTGCATAAAAGATCTTGTTGGGTTGAGTTATTTGTGGATCTCATGATCCATATCAAAAGCTAATAATTACTTAACCCCTAGTATTAAGCAATAATTTGCTTAATTATATCATTTGACCAATTCAATTGTAACTCCTTGGGTCCAATTTTAAATAGTGGAGGAAGAGCGAGATTAATAAAAAAGAATATTCTTTTCCGTATCCTTATTTTTTGTGTTTTAAAAAATAAATAATAACTGGTGATGAATATGAATTGGGAACAATAATTAATATAATTAATTAAAAGAAAATAGAGGAAAAAGGTTTGATTTAATTTTATTATTATGGAACGCACATATCAATATGCATGGATTATACCTTTCGTTCCGCTTCTAGTTACTATGTTAATAGGATTGGAACTCCTGCTTAATCCGACAGCAACAAAAAATATTCGTCGTATATGGGCTTTTCCCGCTGTTTTATTGTTAAGTATAGTTATGGTCTTTTCCACCAAGCTGGCGATCCAGCAAATAAATGGTAGCTCAATTTATGAATATCTATGGTCTTGGAGCATCACTAGTGATTTTTCCTTAGAATTCGGCTACTTGATTGATCCACTTACTTCTATTATGTCGATATTAATCACTACTGTTGGAATCATGGTTCTTATCTATAGTGATAATTATATGTCTCATGACCGAGGATATTTGAGATTTTTTGCTTATATGAGTTTTTTCAATACAGCGATGCTGGGATTAGTTACTAGTCCCAATTTGATACAAATCCATATTTTTTGGGAACTAGTGGGAATGTGTTCCTATCTGTTAATAGGTTTTTGGTTTACCCGACCAATTGCAGCAAATGCCTGTCAAAAAGCGTTTGTGACCAATCGTGTGGGGGATTTTGGTTTATTATTAGGAATCCTAGGTTTTTATTTAATAACAGGTAGTTTCGAATTTCAGGATTTATTCGAAATATTCAATGATTCGATCATTAATAACAATGAGATTAATTCCTCATTTGCTACGCTTTGTGCCTTCTTATTATTCCTCGGTGCAGTTGCTAAATCTGCGCAATTCCCACTTCATGTATGGTTACCTGATGCTATGGAGGGACCCACTCCTATTTCGGCTCTTATACATGCGGCTACTATGGTAGCCGCAGGAATTTTTCTTGTAGCTCGGCTTCTTCCTCTTTTCATAGCCATACCTTACATAATGAATATCATATCTTTGATAGGTATAATAACGGTACTATTAGGAGCTACCTTAGCTCTTGCTCAAAGAGATATTAAGAGAAGTTTAGCTTATTCCACGATGTCTCAATTGGGATACATTATGTTAGCTTTGGGTATAGGTTCTTATCGGGCCGCCTTATTCCATTTGATCACTCATGCTTATTCTAAAGCATTATTGTTTTTAGGGTCTGGATCAATCATTCATTCCATGGAACCCATTGTTGGGTATTCTCCGGCTAAGAGTCAGAACATGGTTCTTATGGGTGGTTTAACCAAATATATGCCAATTACAAAAACAACTTTTTTTTTAGGTACACTTTCTCTTTGTGGTATTCCACCCCTCGCTTGTTTTTGGTCCAAAGATGAAATTCTTAATGATAGTTGGTTGTATTCACCGATTTTTGCAATAATAGCTTTCTACACAGCAGGATTAACTGCATTTTATATGTTTCGTATGTATTTACTTACTTTCGAAGGGCATTTACGTAGTAATTTTCAAAATTACAGCGGACACACAAATATTTCCTTCTATTCAATATCCATATGGGGGCAAGAAGGTTCCAAACCTGTTAGCAGTAATTTGCTTTTAACAACAAGGAATAATAATGACAAGTCCTCCTTTTCCAATTGCTCGTTTTCTAACACATATAAAATTGCCGGTTATGTAAGAACCATGCGATCATCTTTTAGTACTCATTTTTTAAATAAAGACTCTCATACTTTACTATATCCGCATGAATCGGACAATACCATGTTATTTCCCCTGCTTATATTGGCCATATTTACTTTGTTCGTTGGATGCATAGGAATTCATTTCGGGCACGAAGTAATGGAGGTTGACATATTATCAAAATGGTTAACCCCATCGATGAAACTTTTCCATGAGAATTCCACTGATGAGGATTGGTATAAAT